TTTTTAAAGTCAACGGATTTTCCTCTTACTATAAATTTCATTGTTGCCGGTATTGACATGTAGAATGGGACTCTATCTTTATTCTCGTCCGATTAATTAGTTCTGCAAAAGAACTATCAGACTGTGTGGTGAATGCTTTGATCAATGAATATTTGATTCTTTCTTCAATATGTAATCGATTCACAACAATTTTTCCCTTTTTCATAGAAAAATACAGATTAAGGTCGTCATTAATCATTTGATAGAGTATTTCAGTACGTATACGTATGTATATACGTATATCCTTCATCTTTTCGGAAGTTTCAATGGAAAGATTCCTCTACCAATGCAACACAGTCAATTCCATTTGTTAGAACAGCTTCCATTGAGTCTCTGCACCTATCCTTTTTTCACCTTCTGGGCCTTTGTTTGTTTTTGGAAAATAGGATTTGGCTCAGGATTGCCCATTTTTATTAATTCCGGGGTTTCTCTGAATTTGAAAGTTCTCACTTAGTAGGTTTCCATACCAAGGCTCAATCCAATTAAGTCCGCAGCGTCTACCAATTTCGCCATATCCCCTTTTTGTTTTGAGATTAGGATCTCATTTTTATTGAGATGTCGTTCTATTTTTTATTTCATTTCTGCTGGAACCGTTGAATTCATTAAATACTGATTCCTATCTCGAAAAAGTTTTTCTCCCCTTTGATTTCTTGGCTATCTTCTTTCATCTTATATAGGAAACCCGCACCCGCATTTGGTCCAATCAGAAACGATTCTATCATTTCTGTATCTGCAATTCAATATAGATGTAGATATACCACGTATATATGTCTCTCTTATGCTCGTTTTTCCCATGCAATTTGGAATACTTGAACGGTCGATTCTTTTTTTCGTCTGAGCTTCCATCTTTACGAATCAAAGCGCAATAATTTCTAATTATTTAAAACAAATCATTCCATTTAGAAAAAATATATATATATATGATATGCAATAAAATATAGAAGTGTAATAAAAAGACTTTCAAATATCATTTGAAAGCAAAAACGAAAATGATTTAATCTAAAAATAGATCGAATCGAATATTTTTTAATATTAAATGCTATATTCTAGAATTGTACTATATAATTGTGATAATTGTGATGTGAGAAAAAAACTAAAATTATATATCGATAGATTAATCGTTATATTCTAGGGTGTATGGTAAGTATGAGTATATTTCCTTTCAATTCTATATTATATTTTTTCGATAGTCATATTCATTATGACTAGCTAATAGTAATCGCCAAGAATGCAAATATTAATTAATAGCTAACAATAGTTTATTGAATCCCCTTGCAGATAGAATTTATCTTATGTGAGCCTGCTTAGCTCAGAGGTTAGAGCATCGCATTTGTAATGCGATGGTCATCGGTTCGATTCCGATAGCCGGCTTTTCTCTATTTATTTTCTTCGAGTTTTTACATGATTGAGAATGCCCTTTTTAAATCCGAAATCAAATAATATTGAAAAATATCTTTTTTATCTTATAGGAACTTACAACTATGCCATGAAAAGAATCCCTTTTATCTATTTTTTATCTATATAGAATCTTTATATAGAATATATATAGAATATATATATAGAATAGAAATAGAAGGGTCTGGATATTTATTCATCTAATTATTCTTTAGAGTACAAGTACACTACTTCCGTAAACTTCGATTCATTTATCATTTAGTTCAGTTTTAGTTTAGGTTTATTCTGTAAAATGAAATTTCATCAATAAGAATTCAATATAAAAATATAAATAAGAATAAGGAGTCTTTATGTCGCGTTACCGGGGACCTCGTTTCAAAAAAATACGCCGCCTGGGAGCTTTACCGGGACTAACTAATAAAAGGCCTAGAGCCGGAAGTGATCTTAGAAACCAATCACGTTCCGGTAAAAAATCTCAATATCGTATTCGTCTAGAAGAAAAACAAAAGTTGCGTTTTCATTATGGTCTTACAGAACGACAATTACTTAAATACGTTCGTATCGCTGGCAAAGCCAAGGGGTCAACAGGTCAGGTTTTACTCCAATTACTTGAAATGCGCTTGGATAACATCCTTTTTCGATTGGGTATGGCTCCGACTATTCCTGGAGCCCGTCAATTGGTTAACCATAGACATATTTTAGTCAATGGTCGTATAGTAGATATACCAAGTTATCGCTGCAAACCCCGAGATATTATTACGGCGAGGGATGAACAAAACTCTAGAGCTTTGATTCAAAATTCTTTCAATTCATCCTCTCAGGATGAAATGCCAAAACATTTGACTCTTCAACCATTCCAATATAAAGGATTAGTCAATCAAATAATAGATAGTAAATGGGTCGGTTTGAAAATAAATGAATTGCTAGTCGTAGAATATTATTCGCGCCAGACCTAAACCTAACGAAAATAAAATAAAAAATCACAAGGGTTCGGACAATTTTGATCCCTTTCGTCGAAGTAAATTAACCTAAGGTTAAGATAAATAAGAGTTTGATCCGGATTTTTCTCCGATTTAGGTATCATAGAACGGGAGGGAGGTTTTCATTCCTTGTCTACTCTTTTCCTTTCAGTATTTTCCGTGACACAGTAATTAGGAATAAAATATATATATATATATCAATATATATCAAAGAACGGTCTAACTGTTTTGTGTTGGAATATAATTTTATATATTTTACTCTTTTGGTTAGTAAGATCAGTGAATTAGATGAAGGTACGGAAAGAGAGGGATTCGAACCCTCGGTAAACAAAAGCCTACATAGCAGTTCCAATGCTACGCCTTCAACCACTCGGCCATCTCTCCTACATAATGATTATGACCCAAAAACCGAGTGAATAGCGAGCCGGTACTAGTAGATTATTGGATAGGAACGACCAATTAACTAATTATAACTATAAAAAATATATAAATTTTCATCAAAGTCAAAGAAAGATCTTTCTTTTGAGGTTAGGCGGATAAATATAAAATATGAAAACTGTTAGAAACATTCTATTCATGTTTGCAAAACCAGCCTTCGCCTCTTTTTCTATTATTTTATACCGGTACCGAAGGCAATCACTAAATTATAACGAATCCGCCGATTGATGGGTCTATTTTTGCACTTAGGTTAATGGATCTCTTTAGATCACGATTCTATTTAGACTATAATTCCATATCTTATATCTTAATAATTCTCAAATTCCTTTCCAGTCCAGTATTCAGAAAAATTATATATATATAGTTGATTGTATAGTGTATACCTCCTATGCATACAAAATAAAACGGGCGGGTTTTTTCATCATAGAATGGTTATTCGATCTTTTTTTCTTCTTTGGATGAGAATTCAATAAAAAAATTTTTCGTTATTCTCATCTGTAACTTCAATGAAATTGAATACTTTCTTTTGTTGGTATACTACTCCATTTACATTAGGATGAAATCGAAGCGTACTCCAATATTTATTTCTTTGTTTTTTTTTGATTCCTGTCAAAAAGGAACAATTTGAATAAATATAAATACAGGGCTCATATCTTTTTTATTAATGAATCTGTTTTTATGTTATTTCGTACTGTACAATTCTTTTCTTTGTGGGATCGGTTTACCACGAGAGGTAATGAGAATAATTATAGAATGGATTGCTACCTATGCCTAGATCGCGGATAAATGGAAATTTTATTGATAAGACCTTTTCAATTATAGCCAATATCTTATTACGAATAATTCCGACAACTTCAGGAGAAAAAGAGGCATTTACCTATTACAGAGATGGTGCGATTTGATTCTTTTTTATTGCTCTCAATCTTACGAAAAAGACACATGATTTGGGATTGGGATAGAAATAAAAATTTTGAAAAAAAAATCTACGCTTGTTGAAGGTAAAGTTTGGAAATAGAACAATTCCTTCTGTCGTGTATCCTCCATTAATGCAACCTCGGATGCTACGGTTTAATTGTCGACTCTAGTATTGAGCGAAAGGCTACACCTATAGGTTCTGTATTTACAGGTCAATCCTACTCCACCAGTACCAATAGGTCACATAGGGGAAGAAGCACTACACATAGAAATCAACAACACGAAAACTTTGTTATAAATTATCCCGATCCTGATAAGGATCGGAACTAACAAGAATGGTCGGGACAACAAACATCCATCTCGTTTGTATTTTGGATACCTGTATAACCATCGAAGGCTGTTGAAGTGACTAATTCCTGGAAATTATAAGGCGTTTAGAACAAATAAATTGTTGGAGTTATCATCTCTATCTAGTATCAACACGTTTGATCTTAAGAAAAGATCTCTTGCAGTAAGGTTGGCTAGAGATTTCTTGTAAAAACACTAGCCCTGCTCAGTTCATAATGATAATATTTTCATCTTTTTTTCCCCTGTTTTATTTTCATTATGCACATAAAAGAGGAGCCGTATGAGATGAAAATCTCATGTACGGTTCTGGAACGGAGATTCTTTGAATTGAATGACGACCGTAACGGATGTCGGCTCAATCCGAAGGAAATTATGCGGAAGCTTTACAGAATTATTATGAAGCTATGCGACTAGAAATTGATCCCTATGATCGAAGTTATATACTCTATAACATAGGACTTATCCACACAAGTAACGGAGAACATACGAAAGCTCTGGAATATTATTTCCGAGCGCTAGAACGAAATCCGTTCTTACCACAAGCTTTTAATAATATGGCTGTGATCTGTCATTACGTGCGACTATCTCCACTATAGAAAGAAAAAAGGAAAGAAGGATTAAATCCGCTAGTAAATACTAGAAACAAAACGGGCTTTCTACATATGAATCGTCTAAAACAACGATTTTTATCAGCTGTAGCAAAGAAAGAAACTTCATATAAGTTTAAGTTTAAATTAAAAGTGAAGAAAGAAATATGCCTAGCTGTTTTATTCTATGGATAAAGGATCTAATTGATAGAGCAAGCATCGTAAAGATCAATTAGCAAGGTTTTGGGCCGAGACAATAATAACTGCTTATTAATGCCATGATATGAGATAAGCATTA